TGAACAAGATACGACTTATTTAAAATTTATTTAAAATGAATGAAATTCAATAAACAATTTACAAAAATAAAAATCAAAGCCTCTCAGAATATTTCATTTCGGGTATTCTATGGTTCCTTTCCGTGTCAATTGCCAATCCCTGGTCATTGAGATTCACGGATAATTCAGATTAATATTTAGGGATAGATCTTACCTCTCTTTTTATTCCCTAAAACAAATTGAAATGATTGAAGTTTTTCTATTCGGAATCGTCTTAGGTCTAATTCCTATTACTTTAACAGGATTATTTGTAACTGCATATTTACAATACAGGCGCGGTGATCAGTTGGACCTTTGATTGAGTAACATCTCTTTTTTGATTGACCTCCTCCTTGTAGGAGGTCAAATTTAAGTTGCAATTCTACTTTGTTTTGGTAAGTTATTTCATTGTAATTCGACATAACATAAATGGAATCACGCTCTGTAGGATTTGAACCTACGACATCGGGTTTTGGAGACCCGCGTTCTACCGAACTGAACTAAGAGCGCTTTCTTATATCCTATAACAGTAGATACTATTAAAGTATTTTTTTACCCCCAGAGTCTTGTGTACATATAGTATGTAAAATGAAAGATTATGTCCAAAAATTACCGATTTTACTCAACAAATCCCCCGTAACTGTCCATAGGAGAAAGAATAGGTAGGGATGACAGGATTCGAACCTGTGACATTTTGTACCCAAAACAAACGCGCTACCAAGCTGCGCTACATCCCTTTAAGAAATTGTTGTACGGTGTCATTGTAGAAAATCCATGTCTTATTTTCCACATCCTTCTTTTTTGCTCTACCTATCTATTATCTATATAGGTAGAGAATGTTCTTGTCATTTTTTTTAGAGGGCGGCAAAATCGAATCTGCTGGGTCATTGTACATATGCATTTTAGTTAGTAATTCCTAATTCTAAATCCATTTCAAGCAAAAACAAATGATCTTGAACTAAGATATCGGATTATCTATGATCTATGTATTAGAATATCGAACTAGGATTATATATGTATTACAATATAAAATACAAATAAAGAATTAAAATAAATAAGAAAAAAATAGAAAATAAAAGAAGAAGGAGGATTTTAAATGCGAGATATAAAAACATATCTCTCAACGGTACCTGTGCTAACCACTCTATGGTTTGGGTCTTTAGCAGGTCTATTGATAGAAATTAATCGTTTATTTCCAGATGCCTTGTCATTCCCCTTTTTTTCATCCTGATTGAATTCTTGTATTGATCTGTGAAAAAATGAAGAATATTTGAGATACAATTCTACGTAACATGGTTCCAATTTCGTTCCTTTTTTCTTTCCTATCCTAAAAAGAAAGAGAAAGAGTGTATCGAACTTCAGTTAAAATACAGTGAATCTACGATAGAATTTGGGGGAAAAGAAATGGAAATGTGGATCCAGTCTAGGGGCGATTCCACGAAATTCTAACATAGAAAGAAGAAAATACTGAGATTAGGATAGGAATAATTCCTAGTTAGAAAAAATTGTATTAATTAATTATTACAATATTCTTAATATTCTTCTATTAATGAATATGAATCTTTTTCTTTATAGTTATAGTAATTAATAGTAATTCTATTTTAGATTATAGTACTTCGAAGTCATTCGAATTCTAATAATTTGAAAAAGAAAATATTTACAAATTCCATTTTTAGTTAGTAACTTTTATTAATTTTAATTAATTATAGTATAGATATATAGAATAGAGATTCTTTTTTTCTTTTCTTTGGTTCGGATCAAAAAGAAAAGAAAGAGAGTTCTAAAGTGAAGTCGATCCAAAATGAAAAGGAGGTTCATGACCAAGGGTAAAGATATTAGAATTATAGTGATTTTGGAATGTACCTGTTGTGTTCGAAAAGGTGTCAATAAAGAATCGCCGGGCATTTCTAGATATATTACTCAAAAGAATCGACACAATACACCCAATCGACTAGAATTGAGAAAATTTTGTCGCTATTGTCAAAAGTATACTATTCATGGGGAAATAAAGAAATAGATGGAACGGAATGCGTGTTTTATTTTTCCAAGTAGCGGGAAGAGTAAGAACTTTACATCTTAACATATATAATACAAACCAAATCCTATCTTGATCGAATCTTAAATGAATAAGAAAAAAATAGGATTCTATTTTATTTTATCTAGAAGGAATAAACAAACAAGGAATAAGCAAACCATGGATAAATCCAAACAACCTTTTCGTAAATCCAAGCGATCTTTTCGTAGGCGTTTACCCCCAATTGGATCGGGGGATCGAATCGATTATAGAAACATGAGTTTAATTAGTCGATTTCTTAGTGAACAAGGAAAAATCTTATCTAGACGAACGAATAGGTTGACCTTGAAACAACAACGATTAATTACTATTGCTATAAAACAAGCTCGTATTTTATCTTTGTTACCTTTTCGTAATAATGAGAAACAATTGGAGAGAGTGGAGTCGATCCCTAGAACTACTGGTCCTAGAACCAAAAATAAATAAATATACTCTTCAAAACTCCAATCGGAACTCAAGCTCATATTAATGTCTTGCTCGAAAAAAACTAGAATCCAGATTTGATTCTTGTATTATAAAAAAGGAAAAATAGGGAAGAAATCTTTTTTTCTTGAAAGATGTTCGTTTATTCTTACTACTCAAATCTGAATCTATTTTTCTTCTATCTTCCCGGAGTCCATTCTCCGGGAAATCCTGTTTCAATCATTCTTGTTTCCTGTATAATAGATTCTATTAAGATTCTTTTATTTGATTTGTATTTTTTTTTTATTTTTGATTGATGATTTTATTTGAAATAATATCAAAACAATTCTTATTTGATAGGGCTATTTGTGCAAGTATTTTACGATTCAGAAGCAATTGTCTCTTGTACAGATTGTGGATGAATAGGCTATAACTATAGAATAGCCTATCCTCACGAGTTACCGCATTTATCCGAGTGATCCACAAACGACGAAAATCTCTCTTTTTCCTGCTCCTATCTCGATGAGAGGAAACCAGAGCTCTCATTCTTTGTTGAGTAGTCGTTCGAGTAAGTCTTGAATGAGCCCCTTTAAAGGTTGATGCAAATAAACGAATCTTTTTTCGACGTCTCCGAGCTGTATATCCTCGTTTAACTCTGGTCATTGAATCAAATGAAACTTTCTTGAATAACTAATTGATTTCTCTTCTTTCAGTCATCCTTTTCCTCCGGTCGATTAATAACAAAACGGATTCTTCCGATATATAAAATATAAATTCCAATGGCTTCTGCGACTATGACCTTCCCGACCACGATTTTTTATTTCTTCGAGGTATCTCTTCTGCGACTAATGACCTTCCCGACCACGATTTTTTATTTCTTCGAGGTATCTCGCTGCTACTAAAGAAAAAAGAATAGTGGGTTCCCTCGTTTCTATGGCAACTTCTGAAACGGTGAGGTCCTCTCTATACACCGGAGCCTCTTTTTTCATTTCATCAAATTTTATTGTGAACTTGTATAGTTCACATTCTTTGGCTCTACCCATCTATTTTTCAATTCGAATTAGAAAGTAATAGTCCTTTTCACAAAGAAGCTATCCATAAAGTGACGGTATTTAATTCTGAAAGTTGGCTAGGTAGCTGACCCTGTTAGTCCGTTTTTTCAAGAAAAGGAATAGGAGCATAACCTTTTTTCTCCGCTTAATGGATAACTCTTTGTTACCAATGGAGAATCCCTTCTCATCTCAAACGGAATGATTGGATTTGCACCAATAGAAACCATAAATTTATAACATAATTAGGTACCAATGATAGATATCCCTTCTCATCTCAAACGGAATGATTGGATTTGCACCAATAGAAACCATAAATTTATAACATAATTAGGTAAATGATAGATCTTCATTTTTAGATACTAGTCAATTAAACGGCCGTCTTCCACTAAAAGATTTTTTCATTTCTTAAAACTCATGATCTGAACTGAACGAGTCGCACATACACCCTAGTACATGTTCCTCGACGCTGAGGACATCCTCGAAGAGCGGGAGATTTCGTGACATTTCTTATTGGCTGTCTTGCGTTTCTAATAAGTTGTTTAATGGTTGGCATAGCGTGTCTATAGAGTCTCATTCTAGATAGAATAGAGCGGGTTGGTTTAGATCGATCTTAACCTGATGGTTGATGATTAGGAATGATTTCTATTCACACAGAAGATTCAAATTTTGAAAAGTAATTCGTATATTTATATGGAATCCCCAGTATTTTTATTTTCGACCGCTACAAGATCAACGATGCCATGAGCTTGGGCTTCTGTTGCTGACATAAAAACATCCCTTTCCATATCTTCGGATATAACCCATAAAGGGTTGCCCGTTCTTTGTACATAAACTTTTGTGAGAGTTTCGCGAAGTTTCAATAGTTCTTCTGCTTCCAGGATAAAATCCCCTGCTTGTGCCTCGTAAAAAGAACTAGCAGGTTGGTGAATCATAACCCTGATGATATTGATATAACATCATGAACGGTTCTTCTATCTATATATTGCACGATTGGGTTAAAGTAAGGGGGAATTCAAATAACAATAAAAAATAGAATTAAACAACCGTACGGGCATTTTTTGTACATTGCATACGGCTCTGCAATGGAATTTATTTTTTCGGTAGAAAAAATTCTATCGAAAAGAATAAATAGAACCTATCCGATCCAAATAATAATCCATTTACCACCCTTCCTTTCGTAGTAGTTAAAAAGATACTATGATGGTTCTGTTGCTTTATATATTTATCTTGTCTGTGGTTTAGCAATCCCAAAGTTTCTTTTTGATATGATCCAAGAAGGAGAAATCTGTTTTTTTTTTTCATTTTTTTGACTCTTTTTCTCATAACATAAAAATAAGAAAGAGACTTCTGGTGTGGAAGAATAATGGTTTGTGACGCTAAAATTGACTCTTGCTTGACACATAAAATCAAATTAGGAATAACCCTTCTTTCATACTACTATCTCGATACAAAATCTCATGTTCTAAAAAAACAATAACGGTTTGTTCATATCGAACTCGAAGTGCCATGCTATTATTACTTATTCTTTATTTAATTCATATTTGATACAGCGAAGGCATAGTATTCTTTTTTTTCTCAAATAAAAAGACTCATTGGCGCCAAGCGTGAGGGAATGCTAGACGTTTGGTAATTTCTCCTCCGACCAGAATGAAAGATCCCATTGAAGCGGCTAATCCCATACATATTGTATGTACATCCGGTGACACAAATTGCATAGTATCATAAATGGCTATTCCTGGTATTACCCATCCGCCTGGAGAATTTATAAACAAATAAAGATCCCTAGTATCATCTTCTATGCTGAGATATACCATGAGACCAACAAGTTGATTCGAGATCTCGCTATCAACCTGTTGGCCTAAAAAAAGTAATCTTTCTCGATGAAGTCGGTTGATTAGGGCAAAATTGTATCCCTGAGGAACCGTACGTGCACCTTTGGATGCATACGGTTCGAAAGAATTGAGAAAAAAAAATCAATGTGTCGATTCCAATCCTATTTCTTTCTTTTTTTCACATGAGTTTTGCCCTCCTTCCCTTTCCCTATATTCTATAATGTAAAAAAGAAAAAAGAATTTTATGAACTTATTGAACTAACTTCTCATTGATGTATTGTTTCATCGAAATTCAAATTACGATGTAATTTTCTTGTTCCTGAATGGGCCCTTTAAATTCTTTTAGGTTCTTGTTCTACTCCGGGGGAAGATTTGCCCGAATTTCATTTGCACATATAGGTCAAATGATTCCAGTACCACTTCTTTGTTTTTTAATTGTTTCATACCTTTCCCAAAAAGATTCGATGTATTCATCATACTACTCCATTGGTAGGTAGTTTTAGATTATCCCTATAATAAGTCTAAGAATAGTCAGTGGTAATCGTGTAATCATCATATATTCTACATAATAGATTCTATTATAGTTCTATTATAGTAAGTTCTATTCTATTCTATTTAATTACTAATGAATCTCATAATTTAGTAATAATTTAATTAAATTATTATTTTATTTTTATATTCTTTATTGAATATCTCTTATTTAGAATACTAATACCTAATACTATATATACAAATATACAATATACACTCCCATTCTATTACTTTTACTCTTACCATTTCCAATTTGGTATTCTCTGAACGGAGCCTGGATACTTTATTTTATCAGTCCAAGTAAACCATCAATTATTTTAATTGATAATATTGATCCCCAATAGGAATTATTGTGCTTCACGCTCCGAATTATTGATGGTTCAATCAATACAATATTGAATAGAATATATATTTATTGGATTGGGCGAAACAAAGAATACTCGATCGGGGGAGATAACGGGGGAATGCCATATGACCAATATGTCTGACAAGTCGCACTATACGTCAATCCAAGCTGCATCTTCCTCTCCAGGAATCCGAAAAGGTACTCTTGGAACACCAATGGGCATTAAGATAAAGAAAAAAATGAAGTACTATAATTTACTTTAATATGGAAACGTAACAATGGTTTTATTGTCTTCATCATTTTTTCTCTTTATTTTCTATTTTTATATCTTATATTTAGATATTATATATATATAATATTAGTATTAGTAGTATTTCTCTATTCTAATCTAATATATCCTATATATTCTATTTTTATGATCTATTATATATATTATTTCTATTTATTATTATATAAAATATATAATAAAATATATAAAATTATAGAAAATCTAACTGAATATTATTATCTAGATACTAATTTAGAATATTTAGTATATAGATATACACTTTATATATAGGACTGGAAGGTTCATAGAGGAAGACAGAATGAATAAAGAAAGATTTTAACGAACGGGATCGATCGGATCAGCCGATTGTTCGAATGATTTCGAATTATAAAAAAGTATCTATACATTTTTTCCCTCAAAATACCCCCATTGCGTATTGGTACTTATCGGGTATAGAATAAGATCTGTTTCTCTTTGTTCTTCTAAATATAAATAGAATTGTTTCCTTATCTTTCTATTTCAAATCCTTTCTATTCTATTTCATTAAAAAGAAAAGAAGGGAATACAAATAAATATTAATCCTTTCCTATACAAAATCTACCGAACAGGTGAAATGTTCGATCTAGTCTTTTCCAATGCGATAAAGTTACATAATGTCTATTTCTTTTTCAGAAAGGGGTATTTACATGGGTTTACCTTGGTATCGTGTTCATACTGTTGTATTAAATGATCCCGGTCGATTACTTTCTGTTCATATAATGCATACAGCTCTAGTTTCTGGTTGGGCCGGCTCGATGGCTCTATATGAATTAGCGGTTTTTGATCCCTCTGACCCTGTTCTTGATCCAATGTGGAGACAAGGCATGTTCGTTATACCCTTCATGACTCGTTTAGGAATAACCAATTCGTGGGGGGGTTGGAGTATCTCGGGAGGAACTATAACGAATCCGGGCATTTGGAGTTATGAAGGCGTGGCAGGGGCACATATTTTGTTTTCTGGCTTGTGCTTCTTGGCAGCTATCTGGCATTGGGTGTATTGGGACCTAGAAATATTCTGTGATGAACGTACGGGAAAACCTTCTTTGGATTTGCCCAAGATCTTTGGAATTCATTTATTTCTCTCAGGAGTCGCTTGCTTTGGCTTTGGTGCATTTCATGTAACAGGCTTATATGGTCCTGGAATATGGGTATCTGATCCTTATGGACTAACTGGAAAAGTACAATCTGTAAATCCAGCGTGGGGTGCGGAAGGTTTTGATCCTTTTGTTCCAGGGGGAATAGCTTCTCATCATATTGCAGCAGGTACATTGGGCATATTAGCGGGTCTATTCCATCTTAGTGTCCGTCCGCCTCAACGTCTATACAAAGGATTACGCATGGGTAATATTGAAACTGTGCTTTCCAGTAGTATTGCTGCTGTCTTTTTTGCAGCTTTCGTTGTTGCTGGAACTATGTGGTATGGTTCAGCAACTACCCCAATCGAATTATTTGGTCCCACTCGTTATCAGTGGGATCAGGGTTACTTCCAGCAAGAAATATATCGAAGAGTTGGGGCCGGACTAGCCGAAAATATGAGCTTATCGGAAGCTTGGTCTAAAATTCCCGAAAAATTAGCTTTTTACGATTACATTGGTAATAATCCGGCAAAAGGGGGATTATTCAGAGCAGGCTCAATGGATAACGGAGATGGAATAGCTGTTGGGTGGTTAGGGCACCCCATATTTAGAGATAAAGAAGGGCGCGAACTCTTTGTACGTCGTATGCCTACCTTTTTTGAAACATTTCCGGTAGTTTTGGTAGATGGAGACGGAATTGTAAGGGCCGATGTTCCTTTTAGAAGGGCAGAATCCAAGTATAGTGTTGAACAAGTAGGGGTAACTGTTGAATTCTATGGTGGCGAACTCAACGGAGTCATTTATAGTGATCCTGCTACTGTGAAAAAATATGCTAGACGTGCCCAATTAGGTGAGATTTTTGAATTAGACCGGGCTACCTTGAAATCCGATGGTGTTTTTCGTAGCAGTCCAAGGGGTTGGTTCACTTTTGGGCATGCTACGTTTGCTTTGCTCTTTTTTTTCGGACACATTTGGCACGGCGCCAGAACCTTGTTCAGAGATGTTTTTGCCGGTATTGATCCAGATTTGGATGCTCAAGTGGAATTTGGAGCATTCCAAAAACTTGGAGATCCAACTACAAGGAGACAAGTAGTCTGATATAAAATTCCTTTGCCATCTTTTACCTCTATTTTTCTTTATTTTATTCTAGTATTTTTAGTATTTAGAGTATCTAAATTTCGATTTATATATATATATTCTATTTATATATAGTTATATAGTATTATCTAATTTGTTAATTTCTATTTTCTTTCTCTATTTTTATTCTATTAGACTATGTAGAAAAATAGAGAAACATTCGAAATCGAATAAGAATAATAATAATACAATATAAATATAGAAGAAATAGAATAAATAAATACTAAATAGAATAGAATCTCATAGTAATAAGATATGACTATATCTATATATAGTAGATATACATACTATATAGTAAATTGTAAATCTCAATTTTGAATTTCTTTATTAGTAAATGATCCAAAATGAATAGGTGTGGAAGCTATAATTGTAAACCGCGATCGAATCTATGGAAGCATTGGTTTATACATTCCTCTTAGTTTCGACTTTAGGGATAATCTTTTTCGCTATCTTTTTTCGAGAACCACCTAAAGTTCCAACTAAAAAAATGAAATGATTTTTTATTATTTCCATTGAAGTAATGAGCCCCCAATATTCATATGGGGGCTCATTACTTCAACTAGTCCCCATGTTCTTCGAAGGGATCTCTTAATTTTTGAGAGGGTTGCCCAAAAGCGGTATATAAGGCATACCCAGTAAAGCTTACAAGTAAACCGGATATGGAGATGGCGACTAGGGTTGCTGTTTCCATTTTTTCGATAATTTCAAGATCACAAGGGATCACGATAATGTCGTTTATTTACAACTACAACGGAATGGTATACAAAGTCAACAGATTTCAATCCATGATGAAAGAGGATTTATGGCTACAAAAACCGTTGAGAGTAGTTCTAGATCTGGGCCAAGACGAACTGGCGTAGGGAGTTTATTGAAACCATTGAATTCGGAATATGGAAAAGTAGCTCCAGGGTGGGGGACTACACCACTTATGGGAGTTGCAATGGCTCTATTTGCAATATTTTTATCTATTATTTTAGAAATTTATAATTCATCTGTTTTACTGGATGGAATTTCAATGAATTAGTTCAGAAAAACTAGGAAGTCCTAGTTTTTCAATCAAAAAAGATTATTTTACTTATACTTACTTAATACTTCAACTTAAGATTACCTAAGACTTGGACTTATATACCATTTTGGTAGTTCGATCGTGAAATTTATTTGTTTCGATATTTCATTTCCGGAATATGAGCGTGTGACTTGTTATAATTGATCCTATTGATAATACAGAGAATGGACCTGTCATCTCTATCAAGATGATTCTACCTCGTCAGATATTTATTCTAGTTTCTGGAGCACGGACTATATAGAATAGATCAAGAAAAGAAATATTTGAACTATGATTCATATCTATTATTCAGACCTCGCAACCGGATGAAAAAAAAATGTAAATAGGTCTTTTCTAAATCAAACAATTTTTTCTTTCATACTTCCGAAAGAAACCTCTTTCTCTCTATTTTGTTGAGTTATGAAATTCATTGAAGAAATGATGATCAAATGGTTTTTACTCAGAAACCCTTTGAGTTTAGCTTTGGTTTTCTTAAATCATCGTGGTTCTAGTATGAATCTGAGGTTTCCATTTATTCATAGGGTCTCAACAAGAGAAATTCCTATAAAAAAAAGATAGGGAAGAGAAGATTCAAGAGGCCTGTCACGATTAACATAAAGAAAGATGGATGAGCCAACTTGAGATTGTATTTATTGGCATTATCATTACAAAAAAGAGATTCCGGATTTTTCTTACTTCGTATCTTTGGATCAAATCGAGTCAAGCGGCTAAGCCACAAGAAGTTTGAAACTCTCTATTCCATATCCGTTGAAACCAGTATTTGTATGTTTTGGCTTGAGCCGTACGAGATGAAATTCTCATATACGGCTCTCGGAGGGGGAGTCTTTCTTGGGTTACCTATCTCAATAAAGTATATGATTGGTTCGAGGAACGTCTCGAGATTCAAGCGATTGCAGATGATATAACTAGTAAATATGTTCCTCCTCATGTCAACATATTTTATTGTCTAGGGGGGGTTACGCTTACTTGTTTTTTAGTACAAGTAGCTACGGGTTTTGCTATGACCTTTTACTATCGTCCAACTGTTACAGAGGCTTTTTCCTCTGTTCAATACATAATGACTGAGGCCAACTTTGGTTGGTTAATTCGATCAGTTCATCGATGGTCAGCAAGTATGATGGTTCTAATGATGATCTTGCACGTATTTCGTGTGTATCTTACGGGTGGTTTTAAAAAACCCCGCGAATTAACTTGGGTTACAGGGGTGGTTCTGGCTGTATTGACCGCATCTTTTGGCGTAACTGGTTATTCCTTACCTCGGGACCAAATTGGCTATTGGGCAGTAAAAATTGTAACAGGCGTGCCTGAAGCTATTCCTATAATAGGATCGCCTTTGGTAGAATTATTACGTGGAAGTGCTAGTGTGGGCCAGTCCACTTTGACTCGTTTTTATAGTTTACATACTTTTGTATTGCCTCTTCTTACTACCATATTTATGTTAATGCACTTTCCAATGATACGTAAGCAAGGTATTTCGGGTCCTTTATAGAGAAAGCAGATCCTAGATATTTCTAATTTATTATATCGGGAAAGAACAAGAGTCTTTCATTGCTACAAATATGGATTATTTAAAAATTAAAAATAAGGCATGTTATTTGGATACTTCTATTCAACTCTGAATAGAATAGTTGAAGTATATTTTCCAAAAAGAGGATAGATTATGGGAGTGTGTGACTTGAACTATTGATTGGTCCATGCAGATATATGATTTTATCCGCCACGTTGGAATTCACAACCCGATGTGTCTCCGCATCCAACAATCACGTCAGTCCCTTTATGTAACATAGGATAGGCTGGTTCGTTTGAAGAGAATATTTTCTATGATCATACCCGAATCATGTCATGCATGAACAGGCTCCGTAAGATCCCTAGAATAAGTGATGTGGAATAACCCAATGTTCTATTTATTCACTTTGTTTGATTTTTCTTTTTTTTTAGTCAATTAGTCAATTTATTATAATTAATTGATAGTATTAGTATTTCATATTAATTTGATAGTAATCTTAGTAAGCTTTTTATAGTATATAGATGCATTCATTCCCTCTGCATCGACCCTGATCTATGATACTATCGGAGTTAAATAAGGGATCTAAAGAAGAACAGGGGCTAGACTTTATTAGTAACAAGTAAAAACTTTGTATTTTTGTATGTAATACAATCGAGATGTTGTGGGGATAAATACCAACCAAAGACATGAGACAATCCAAAAAGCACTTGATCATGATCAAAATTGTAAGCCGACTTGGATATTGAGCATTTCCTTGTTGCCAGAACTAAATTCTTTGCAATGAATGAAACTCGGGAAAATGGAATTTGATAAATATTTTCTTAAATAGAGTCATTCTACATTATAATTATATATGTAGATATGTATGAAATATAGATCTATCTATGGATCTAGATATGTGATGAAATATAGATCTTCTATGGATCTATTTCTGTGATTCTTTTTATTTTTGCTCGAGCCGGATGATAAAAAATTATCATGTCCGGTTCCTTTGGGGGATGGATTCACAAGAATTAACCTATCCAAATAACAAAGAAACCTGATTTGAATGATCCTGTATTAAGAGCTAAATTGGCTAAAGGGATGGGACATAATTATTATGGAGAACCTGCATGGCCCAATGATCTTTTATATATCTTTCCAGTAGTAATTCTAGGCACTATTGCATGTAGTGTGGGCTTAGCAGTTCTAGAACCGTCAATGATCGGTGAACCGGCGGATCCATTTGCAACTCCGTTGGAAATATTACCCGAATGGTACTTCTTTTCCGTATTTCAAATACTTCGCACAGTACCCAATAAGTTATTGGGTGTTCTTTTAATGGTTTCAGTACCAATAGGGTTATTGACAGTACCCTTTTTGGAGAATGTCAATAAATTCCAAAATCCATTTCGTCGTCCAGTAGCTACAACAGTCTTTTTGATCGGTACCGCAGTAGCTCTTTGGTTAGGTATTGGAGCAACTTTACCTATTGAGAAATCCCTAACTTTAGGTCTTTTTCAAATTGATTCAACCGTTCAATAACACGACGTAGGTATCTAAGGAAGATCCAGAAGGGGATCTTCCTTAGATACATCAATCTTATTATGATCTATTCTGCAAATATATGGACCGTGTCGGAGATTAAAAACTAATTCTATTCTTTTTTATTTCTCAAAAATCAAAAATAAAAAAATCCCAAATGGATTTAAAATGAAAACTTTTTCTTAGGTAAATTGATTGCAAAATGCTTCTGTAGAGTGCCCAATATCTGTTTTACATCTTCTATGCGAAAATATTCCATTTTCATAAGATCTTCTTGACTGTGACTCAAAAGGTCCAATAATGTATGTATATTGGACCTTTTGAGACAATTATAGGTCCTGGAAGACAATTCTGATTGGTCAATAAAAATACATGTCAATGGAATTCCTTTTTTGTTTTTCTTGAGATTAGTTAATATGTCTTGAAAGGAAAAAGGGGGTAGATTCCATCTGTTTTCATTTTCCTCAAAATCCATGTCCTCTTCCTCTGCATGTAGAAAAGGAATCAATAAATCAATCAAATTACGAGAAGCTTCATAAAGTGCTTCTTTAGGAGTTAAACTTCCATTCGTCCATATTTCTAGAAAGAGTATCTCTTGTTTTTCATTCCCATTCCCATAAGAATGAATACTATGATTCGCATTTCGAACAGGCATAGATGCAATATCTATAGGATAACTTCCATCGTGAGAGTCATTTGTGGATTTCATACGATATCCGCGATCTCTCTTGATTTGTAATTCAATACAAAAATCAATTGGTTTTGTCAGATTAGCTATATACTGTGTCGTGTCAACTATTTGTACAGAAGGTGGTGAGATGATATCTTGAGCTGTTATGTATTTTGGACCCCTGACGCAAATGGATGCGTCCCTAACTCCATAGAGATTACTTCTTAATACAATCTCTTTCAAATTTATTAAAATCTCATGTACTGATTCTTCAATACCTGCTATCGTAGAATATTCATGCAGCACATTATCAGATGTTGCACGTGTGATACATGTTCCTTCTATTTCTCCAAGTAAAGCCCTTCGCATAGCGATGCCTATAGTATCGGCTTGACCTTTCATAAGCGGGGACAGAATGAAACGACCATAACAAAGACGCGTGCTGTCTACTCTTGATTCAACACATTTCCACTGTAGTGTTCGAGTGGATCCTGCTACTTCTTCTCGAACCATACTATTATTTTTCTTTTATTTATGATTATTGGATCAGATTCTTGAATCATTTATTTCTCTTGGAATCTCTCGAATTCTTATTTCTACACACGTCTTTTTTTAGGGGGGCGACATCCATTATGCGGCATGGGTGTTACATCACGTACGAAACTTAATAGCATCCCATTTCTACGAATGGCTCGTAATGCCGCATCTCTTCCGAGACCTGGACCCTTTATCATAACTTCTGCTCGTTGCATACCCTGATCCACTAACGTACGAATAGCATTAAATGCTGCGGCTTGAGCAGCATAGGGTGTTCCTTTTCTTGTGCCTCTGAATCCAGAAGTACCTGCGGAAGCCCAAGAAACCACTCGACCTCGTACATCTGTAACAGTTACAATAGTATTGTTGAAACTCGCTTGAACATGAATAACTCCTTTTGGTATTCTACGTTCATTCTTATTTGAACCAGTACGTGCATTCTTACGTAAACCAATTTTTACTATAGGTTTTGTCATATTTTATTAGATCATATTCATAAAAATAAAATAAAAAGAAAGAAGAAAGGATTTGTTTTCATATGAAATGGATATCCTCGTACCTTTCTGTAGATTTCTGATTCTTCTTTCTTTTTACATGTACATGGGTTTTTCTTTTAACAAGTTCTTGATTTAGAACTTGAGAAGGATTACCCCTGTCTCTGTTTATGTCTCGGATTGGAACAAATGACTATAATTCGCCCTCGCCTACGAATCAAGCAACATTTCTCACAAATTTTACGAACAGAAGCCCTTATTTTCATATTTATCATTCCTTACTTTCATTCTGAGTCTATTTTTTTGGAAACAAAAATCAGTTTATTGCATTTTTTAACTTCAAATTATATCCCTACGAAAAGGATGGATGTTTAAAAGAATTCTCTAATCGTTCGAATCTTTTTTGCGAAGTCTATAAATTATGCGTCCCCTCGTTGAATCATAACGACTCATTTCGATTTTGACTCTATCCCCGGTTAGTATACGTATAAAACTGCGCCTGATTCTCCCTGAAATATAACCTAGAATTAGATCTTCATTATCTAATCGAACTCGGAACATACCGTTGGGAAGTGATTCAGTAATTAAACCCTCGTGAATCAATTTTTGTTCTTTCATTCCAGGGAACCCCCTTTCAGTATTAACTAATAGAGGAAGAGTTCTATAATTCACTTCTCCTCTCTATTTTACAAATAGTAAGTTCGAGAGAAAATTAGGGTACCCCAGGAGAATCACCATATATAACACAAGATTTCTCCTCCGATTTTTTCTAGTCGAGCTTCTCGATCTGTCATTATACCTCGAGAAGTAGAAAGAATTACAATTCCCATTCCACCTAAAATCTTAGGAATTCGTTGATAGTTGGAATAGATTCGTAGACCGGGTCGGCTGATACGCTTTAAAATAATTTTATTCCCTTTCCTAGTCTTTCTATGTCGTAAGGTTGAAACCAAGAAATTTTTTTGACTTTCTTGATGTTTTCGAACGTTTTCAATAAAACCTTCTCGTAAAAGTATTTTAACAATGTTTTTAGTGATATTAGTAGATACTATTTGAACTCTTCTCTTTTGATCTATGTCAGCATTTCTTATAGAAGTTATTATATCGGCAATAATGTCCCTACCCATGACTAACTATAGTTATTGGTGCCTCCTAATTTTGATATGATCAACATGCTTCTTTTTTGTTTTATTTTTTATTGGATTCTTTTTTTGAAATTATTAAATTCTAAGAAATTATTAGAAAATTATTAGAAATTGAAAGTATATACATGAGACACAATCTATTAATCGGATTTATTTCAGATATTTGAATTTTTAATATTCTATTATATATATCTAGTATATATAATATTATATATATATATAGATAAATAAATAGATAGATGAAAATAGGATATATCCTATTTTCATCTATAAAACTTCGGGTGCTAATGAAACTATTTTAGTAAAATTCAACTGTCGCAATTCCCGAGCAATCGCACCAAAAATTCGAGTTCCTTTTGGATTTCCTTCTTGATCAATGATAACCGCTGCATTGTCATCATATCGTATTATCATGCCGTTGTCACGTTTGAGTTCTTTACACGTGCGTACAATCACAGCTCTAATTATTTCTGATCTTTCTAGAGGCATGTTGGGCACTGCTTCTTTGATTACAGCAACAATAACATCGCCAATATGAGCATATCGGTGATTACCAGTTCCTATGATTCGAATACACATCAATTCTTGAGCTCCACTGTTATCCGCTACATTCAAAAAGGTCTGAGGTTGAATCATATCATTTTTATTGAAATATCTTATTTCAATGCAAGGGATAATGGAAAAAATAAATATTGTCTGTCCAGAGATAAATAAATCCGTGGCTTTTTTTTCATTCTAAATACTCCTTTCCTTCTTCTTTTACTTTTGTTTACCTATCCTGAAATAACAAATTGAGTTCGTATAGGCATTTTGCATGCAGCTATTTCCATAGCAGCTTTGGCTACAGTTTCTGATACTCCACTCATTTCATAAAGTATTCGCCCCGGTTTCACAACGGATACCCAATATTCGGGGGATCCCTTGCCCGAACCCATACGTGTTTCTGTAGGTCTTACAGTAATAGGTTTGTCGGGAAAGATACGTAACCATATCTTTCCACCACGACGCGCATATCGTGTCATTGCTCTTCGCCCTGCTTCTATTTGTCTAGCTGTGATCCAAGCAGGTTCAAGTGCCTGAAGAGCGTATCTGCCAAAACAAATATGATTGCCTCGGCAAGATATTCCCTTCATTCTACCTCTATGTTGTTTACGAAATCTGGTTCTTTTGGGGTTATAGTTGATGGTTGTTTCTGAATTCCATCTCTACTGCAGAGCCGGACATGAGAGTTTCTTCTCATCCAGCTCCTCGCGAATGAAACGATTCAATAATATTACATATACACATGTATTTATGTATTTCATTCTATCAAAAGAAAGAATATACTAAATCTTTTTTATATTGAATTTGGTTACATAGGTCACTTTATATTTTATATATAACATAGGCGTGTTTGTTTATATATTTAGATATAAATATAAATTTAGATATAATGCTTCTTTATTTTATCAAGATTTCTAAAGTATTTTACTTTACCTATATTGAATCACGCCAATAGGCATCTTTCCAATAAATGAAATTATTAAATAAATTAAATGAAAGAAAAATAAAAATAAAGAGATGTTTCGCGGGCGAATATTGACTCTTTCCTCCTTCATTTGTAGGGTCAAATCATGACCATTCAGAAGAAATCCATTTTTTCTTGGTTGATTCCGCCATCCTACCCAATGAATCATTAGGATTCATTCGTTTTCAAGAAAATCCTATGTAATCACAGGTTCCCTCGTTCCCATAGCTTCTCTATTAATGCTTAGGCCTGAACTCTGCAATGGAGCTTTCAACAAAATCTGTTATTTGTTTCCGAGTAAATCTCCTCAGTTTTTCTTAACCCGAAGCTCGATTCAATTATTCTCTATTTTCTATTATTTATATTTTATTTCTATTATCTATTTTTCTATCTTATTACATACTTTATTACATACATAATAGACTATATTATCCATATTGATTAATTGATTAGATTATTATTTTAATTGAATTTATTTTATTATATTTTCTTTCTATTTTTTATTTGTATATTGTTTTAGTATATTTCTGTATTCTTATTGTATATTGTATATGTTGTATGCTTTATAACATTGCCTTTTTATGGGGTAATTCTTCATAAACCATACATAAAGAAATCATATATCATTGAGATCCTTGATTCTCTCTTTCTATCATCCTTCCATTTTTACACATCCCCTTTTTTTTTCACAATTCATAATCAGATTTCTTTTTTATGACAAAGAATCTCAGTTGCTACAACTATATGATAGATTCGGTCATATAGTGACTGTTTCTTGGGATCTCGACAATACGAAGCAATAAGTTAGTTATTAGTTTTGAGTTTCTTTAGTTTTGATAGTTACTAAGTTTATAGTGAGGTCAGCCTGTTTTTTTTTCAATCTCAATTATAAAGAAAAAACTAACGAGTCACACACTGAGCATAGCAATTATACTAAAATTTAAATTAAATAAAGGGAAAATCAAATTTTTATTCAACCTTATATAATTAGAATTGTTCGTTTTTCTTTTCTTAATTCGATTAAGAAAAGAAAAAGAAGAAAAGAGTTTCAAAATTTTTCTATTGATGAGCAGAATGGCGAGATAAAGAAAGGTCCCTTATTCTTATTTTCTTATTCTTGGTTTACAAATATCCAAATTTTGATGCCTAAGACTCCATAAATAGTTCTAATTGTATGGGAACAGTAATCGATTTTAGCGCGAATTGTTTGTAAGGGAACCCTACCTTCTCTGATCCATTCGACACGTGCAATCTCTTTTCCGTCGATACGCCCTGCAATTTGCACTTGAATTCCTTTTGTACCCGTTTGTTCAGTTAATTCAATAGCTTTTTTCATTGCCTTTCGAAATGAGACTCTATTTTTTAATTGTAAAGCTATATATTCTGCAAGAATATTGGGTTGTCCATAGGGCTTTTCAATTCTTGTGATAGCAATGTTGAGTCTCCGGTTTACAGAATTGAACTCGTTTTGTACATTCATCTGTAATTCTTCGACTCCCCGTGTTCGTCCTTCTATTAATAAATTTGGAAATCCAATATAAATTATGACATGAATTAAATCTATTCTTTTTTGAATTCCTATACGGGCAATTCCTTCGAAACCTGAGGATATTTTCTTATTCTTTTTTACATAGTCCTTAATACAATTCCGTATTCTTTCATCTTCTTGTAGACCCATGGAAAAATCCTTTGGTTTTGCGAACCAAAAAGAATGATGACTTTGAGTTGTTCCAAGTCTGAAACCAAGTGGATTTATTTTTTGTCCCATATTTTTCTATTATTTTTATTTTTTCATCCGTTTTTTTCTAAATAGGAATCTAAATCTTAGATTTTTCTTTTAAAAAAATCTTTATATGACAAGTGGTTTTTTTTATGAGATAACTACGCCCTCGAGCCCGGGGTCTTAACTTTTTCACAATAGCACCTCTATTGACTTCAGCTTTACTAATAAATAAATCAGCTTCATTCAAACCCATATTATGACTAGCGTTTGCTGCTGCAGAATAAACTAATTTTAAGATTGGATAAGATGCCCAATAAGGCATTAGTTCTAGTATCATGAGTGTTTCCTCATAAGAGCGTCCGCGAATCTGATCAATTACTCTTCGTGCTTTGAAAACAGACATACATATATGTTGAGCTAAAACTTTTGCTTCTCTATCCGAATTTTCGTTCTTTCTCCTATTTATCATAAAAGTTCTCCCCCGCCAATGAATGAAATGAATGATAAGTGCCTAGGTGAAGTATAGTATAAGATAAGTCAGAAAAGTCTAAGTCTTATTAGTATTAGTATACTAGAAAAAGGAAAGAAATATACCTATACTCTTACTATAAGATAAAGACTCTTAAGTCTAAATACTCTTAAGATATTAAGATAAGGCTTTTCACATGAATACTTAGTAGAACGACTAACGACGAGATTTATTATCGTTTCTAGCGTGTCTCACGAAAGTGAGAGTAGGTGCGAATTCTCCCAATTTGTGACCGACCATACGATCTGTAATATAAATAGGTAAATGTTCCTTTCCATTATGAATAGCGATTGTATGGCCAATCATTGTGGGTATAATGGTAGATGCCCGAGACCAAGTCACTATGATTTCTTTCTCCTCCCTCCTGTTGAGTTTTTCAATTCTTCCCGATAAATGATTAGCTACAAAAGGATTTTTTTTTAGTGAACGTGTCACGGCTGATTACTCCTTTTTTTTCCATTTTTTAAATTGGCATTCTATGTCCAATATCTCGATCTTAATCTGAAGTATAATGATGAATGGAAAAAAGAGAAAATCCTTTAGCTAGATAAGGGAAGGGGCGGATGTAGCCAAGTGGATCAAGGCAGTGGATTGTGAATCCACCATGCGCGGGTTCAATTCCCGTCGTTCGCCCATCACATTATTTCCAATTCCAAAAATTCGATTTTCAATGTTCCTATTTACGGCGACGAAGAATAAAACTATCACTATATTTGTTCCTTTTCCTACTTCTTCTTCCAAGCGCAGGATAACCCCAAGGGGTTGTGGGTTTTTTTCTACCAATTGGGGCTCTCCCTTCACCGCCCCCATGGGGATGGTCTACAGGGTTCATAGCTACTCCTCTTACTACAGGACGCTTACCTAGCCAACACTTAGATCCGGCTCTACCCAAACTCTTTTGGTTCACCCCAACATTACCCACTTGTCCGACTGTTGCTAAGCAGTTTTTGGATATCAAACGGACCTCCCCAGATGGTAATCTTAATGTGGCCGATTTGCCCTCTTTTGCAATCAGTTTCGCTACAGCGCCTGCTGCTCTAGCTAATTGTCCACCCTTTCCAAGTGTGATTTCTATGTTATGTATGGCCGTGCCTAAGGGCATATCGGTTGAAGTAGATTCTTCTTTTTTCTCAATCAAAACCCCTTCCCAAACTGTACAAGCTTCTTCCAAAGCATACGGCTTTCTAGATGTATATGATGATATCTAGACAGATGGATCTTATATGAATCGTATGATGAAGTACCACATGAGTGGATATAGTGGATATATAGGAATCCAAATCTGCCGAATCACTCATGTTATGATCTTCTACATCCTAGGTCTCCCCGTTCCGTCATCTGGCTTATGTTCTTCATGTAGCATTCAGACCGGATGACTCTATGAAATTACGTCGATGCTTCCACATATTACGGGTAACGTAGGAGACATCTCTATTTTTCCCCGGGGGGTCTTTCTAATTACCACTGCTTAGCTTTCAATTCGCCTCTGACCATCAAATGAAATGTGAATAACCCGTCCTCCTCTCTTTGAAACAAGGGGCGCTTCCGGTTCTGTGCGCGCTTCAAACAATTTTGTCTTCTCCATATTACCATATCTCTAGAGTCAATAATTTTCTATGAGGAACTACTGAACTCAATCACTTGCTGCCGTTACTCAACAGTTTTCTGTTGAGGTCTATCCCGTAGAGGTACTCCAATTGGATCAGTGATCGATTTCTAGGTTTCGTCGTAAACCTAATTGGTTACTTCCAATTACGTAAATCAATAGTTCAAACCGCACTCAAAGGTAGGGCATTTCCCATTGATATAGGAACTTCTGTACCAGAAACAATGGTATCTCCAATTATAGCCCCTCTGGGATGTAAAATATATCTCTTCTCACCATCCCCATAGTGTATGAGACAAATGTATGCATTTCGATTAGGGTCATATTCTATGGTTACGATTCTACCAGATATCTCTTTTTCATTCCGTCGAAAGTCGATTTTACGGTATAGACGCTTATGACCTCCCCCTCTATGCCCTGCGGTAATGATCCCTCTGGCATTACGACCTTTACCACAACGATGCTGTCCATAGATCAAATTATTTCGTGGATTGGATTTCACTTGACTGTCTACGGCTCCATTGCGTGTGCTCGGGGTAGAAGTTTTGTATAAATGTATTGCCGTGTTATTAAGTCTTTTGCTTTAAGTTCTTTTCTCTATAAGAGGTGGAATAGAATAACCCGGTTGAAGCGTAATGATCATGCGTCTGTAATGCATTGTATGTCCCATCCTTCTACCCTTTCCCGGGAGTCGATGACTATTCATAGCTATTACCTTGACCACCAAGACTATTCATAGCTATTACCTTGACTATTCATAGCTATTACCTTGACACCAAAGATATTACCTTGACACCCAAATTACCAACACTGGATGCTTTTCGATATTGAATTTATTCGTTGATTTGATTTCACTTGACTGTCTACGGCTCCATTGCGTGTGCTCGGGGTAGAAGTTTTGTATAAATGTATTGCCGTGTTATTAAGTCTTTTGCTTTAAGTTCTTTTCTCTATAAGAGCTTTAAGTTCTTTTCTCTATAAGAGGTGGAATAGAATAACCCGGTTGAAGCGTAATGATCATGCGTCTGTAATGCATTGTATGTCCCATCCTTCTACCCTTTCCCGGGAGTCGATGACTATTCATAGCTATTACCTTGACACCAAAGAAGAGTTCGACCCAATGCTTTATTTCTGTCCTAGTTGATCCTGATTCGACATTAGAAGTATATTGATTGTTCCCCAATAACCGAATACTCTTTTCTGTAAATACTGCATATTTGATTCCATCCATAAATCCATTTTCTTCCCTATGAGTTCCAGTATCGATAAGAATTCTAGTTCTTACTGTTCATATGTTATGGTATGAATATACCATACCGATTCGCTATGTATGGATGATGAGATTCCATTGATACAGAGCCAATTCCAATAGACTTATTGAATGTTCCCATTGGCGTGCATCCAGCAGGAATTGAACCTACGAATTTGCCAATTATGAGTTGGGCGCTTTAACCATTCAGCCATGGATGCTTAACAGGGATCATCGTACATCGTGAATAACCAAAATCCAATTGAAATGAAATCTTTAGGAGGAATCAATGAAACGACATCAATTCAAATCCTGGATATTCGAATTGAGAGAGATATTGAGAGAGATCAAGAATTCTCACTATTTCTTAGATTCATGGATCAAATTCGATTCAGTGGGATCTTTCACTCACATTTTTTTCCACCAAGAACGTTTTATGAAACTCTTTGACCCCCGAATTTGGAGTATCCTACTTTCACGTGATTCACAGGGTGCAACAAGCAATCGATATTTCACGATCAAAGGTGTAGTACTGCTTGTAGTAGTGGTCCTTATATCTCGTATTAACAATCGAAAGATGGTCGAAAGAAAAAATCTCTATTTGATGGGGCTTCTTCCTATACCTATGAATTCCATTGGACCCAGAAAGGAGACATTGGAAGAATCTTTTTGGTCTTCCAATATAAATAGGTTGATTGTTTCGCTCCTGTATCTTCCAAAAGGGAAAAAGATTTCTGAGAGTTGTTTCATGGATCCGCAAGAGAGTACTTGGGTTATCCCAATAAAGAAAAAGCGTATCATGCCTGAATCTAACCGGGGTTCGCGGTGGTGGAGGAACCGGATCGGAAAAAAGAGGGATTCTAGTTGTCAGATATCTAATGAAACCGTAGCTGGAATTGAGATCTCATTCAAAGAGAAGGATAGCAAATATCTGGAGTTTCTTTTTTTATCCTATACGGATGATCCGATCCGCAAGGACCATGATTGGGAATTGTTTGATCGTCTTTCTCCGAGGAAGAAACGAAACATAATCAACTTGAATTCGGGACAGCTATTCGAAATCTTAGGGAAAGACTTGATTTGTTATCTCATGTCTGCTTTTCGTGAAAAAAGACCAATTCAGGGGGAGAGTTTATTCAAACAACAAGGAGCTGGGGCAACTATGCAATCCAATGATATTGAGCATGTTTCCCATCTCTTCTCGAGAAACAAGTGGGGTATTTCTTTGCAAAATTGTGCTCAATTTCATATGTGGCAATTCCGCCAAGATCTCTTCGTTAGTTGGGGGAAGGATCAGCACGAATCGGATTTTTTGAGGAACGTCTCGAGAGAGAATTGGATTTGGTTAGACAATGTGTGGTTGGTAAACAAGGATCGGTTTTTTAGCAAGGTACGGGATGTATTGTCAAATATTCAATATGATTCCACAAGATCTATTTTCGTTCAAGTAACGGATTCTAGCCAATGGAAAGGATCTTCTTCTGATCAATCCAGAGATCATTTCGATTCCGTTAGAAATGAGAATTCAGAATATCACACATTGATCGATCAAACAGAGATTCAGCAACTAAAAGAGAGATCGATTCTTTGGGATCCTTCCTTTCTTCAAACGGAACGAACAGAGATAGAATCAGATCGATTCCCGAAATGCCTTTTTGGATCTTCCTCCATGTCCTGGCTATTCACGGAACCTGAGAAGCGGATGAAGAATCATCTGCTTCCGGAAGAAATCGAAGAATTTCTTGGGAATCCTACAAGATCAATTCGTTCTTTTTTCTCTGACAGATGGTCAGAACTTCATCTGGGTTCGAATCCTACTGAGAGGTCCACTAGAGATCATAAATTGTTGAAGAAAAAACAAGATGTTTCTTTTGTCCCTTCCAGGCGAGCGGAAAATAAAGAAATGGTTGATATATTCAAGATAATTACGTATTTACAAGATACCGTCTCAATCCATCCTTCGGAACCATATCACATCCCGGATCTGGTTCCGAAGGATGAACCGGATATGGACAGTTCCAATAAGATTTCATTCTTGAACAAAAATCCATTCTTTGATTTCTTTCATCTATTCCATGACCGGAACAAAGGGGGATACGCGTTACGCCACGATTTTTTTGAATCAGAAGAGAGATTCCCAGAAATGGCGGATCTATTCACTCTATCAATAACCGAGCCGGATCTGGTGTTTCATAGGGGATTTGCCTTTTCTATTGATTCCTACGGGTTGGATCAAAAAAGATTCTTGAATGAGGTATTCAACTCCAGAGATGAATCGAAAAAGAAATCTTTATTGGTTCTACCTCCTCTTTTTTATGAGGAGAATGAATCTTTTTCTCGAAGGATCAGAAAGAAATCGGTCCGGATCTACTGCGGGAATGAGTTGGAAGATCCCAAACTAAAAACAGCGGTATTTGCTAGCAACAACATAATGGAGGCAGTCAATCAATATAGATTGATCCGAAATCTGATTCAAATCCAATATAGCACCTATGGGTACATAAGAAATGTATCGAATCTATTCTTTTTCATGAATAGATCCGATCGCAACTTCGAATATGGAATTCAAAGGGATCAAATAGGAAATGATACTCTGAATCATATAACTATAATGAAATATACGATCAACCAACATTTATCGAATTTGAAAAAGAGTCAGAAGAAATGG